TTCAGACTCTAGGTCTAATCCTTTGCCATCCCACTTCTCATCCAAATCTGTTCATTCCGCTCCCAGGTCCAATGTGCGGGTAGTAAGCCCCTGATTCCTCTCCCTGTGGGCCGATGGAAAGAAGTGAAGAACGTGGGTGGAAGCTTGAGAAGGAGACCAAGCTATTGGAATCCATCTTCCGAAGTGCCATCCGCTTGACACCGACCGGGAGGGGCGAAACAATGAATCAATTATCCAGTACCAGATCCATCGGTCATAAATCTTTCGTCAGCTGCCTCCACCCATGTTGAAATCAAATTCTCTGTCATCCCCCCCTCCTGGATATCCCATGCTTGGAAGCTAGACGTCACCTGCGCTGACTCAAGGTTTAGTTTACCCTATCCATCCGAAGAACCTAGGTGCCCCACCTATTTGTTCTCCTGAAGCAACGAACTAATCTCCACCTCCCGCCGACTACCAACTGGGAAAGCGGATTCAACAGATGCAAAAGAAGATGGCGATGGGGATCAGCTTGGGCTTGGTCCCTTCGTAGCCGTCTCTTCACCTTCCCTGGAATCGTTCTTGACAAGTACTGGAAATGGGGATTCTTTCTTTGCCACTGGGAAAGGATGAAACATCTGGACGGGGTTTGGATTCGAGCACTGGTGGGTTCGATTGGACCCTTCACTGGAGAAAGGAATGGTTTTCTCGCCGCCTTATCACTCTGGGAAAAAAGAGATTGCATTCGTTCCCGCTTATGATGCTGGCCGATGGCAACCTACTTTTCGAGAGGATGCAAAAAAGGTAGCAACATGCATTCCGTTCCTCGTCCCAGGACAGGAGAGCAATGGATCTTTGGGCTTTGCAGGGGGGAGGGTTTAGGACAAAGAAATGGAATAGAGGAGGTACTAGCCAGCGGCGGGAGAAGCACCTAGCTCCAAGTGATCCTATTCGTAGCTCTTCTGCTCTTTCTCTTCTTCCATACCCTCAAGTGGGTGGAATACCAGGCTAAGGGCACCTATTCCTTCATTTCCATGCATTCCAGCCTCCGCGGACCACGGGAAAAGCTCATCTGCATATCTATCTTCCGAGGCTGGTGATCTCAATGAATCGGACCAAAATCCATGCTTTATGGCTGCATCTCCCCCACCTATCTAGGCGTTATCCCCATGGCGAAGCATCGAGTGTTAATATGTATAGTATATAAAGGAATCAGCCTCACTGGACCCAATGACGAGCTGACGAAAACAAATCTATTTCTATTCCTTGGGCGGGGTGACTGGCTATCGAAGCTCATCAGCAGCCACCTACTTTTCAGATAAAGGGGAGGAGACAAAGCACTCTTGTCTATCTATTCCGGAACAACCTGCTAACTCGAACCATCCATCTCGTGCCCATAAGCCCCCACCAGGATCCGATATCCATTGAGATTCCGTAATATGAGAACATTGGCACCAACCAGCAACCGCTATTGAGTGCCCGTAGCTCTATCTAGGCGGAAGCCCATTTCCCGCCTATTCATCTTCTCCCGGCAAACTCTCGAGTGATGAGTCAACAGCCTCGACTTCACCAATTCCTTCTATTCCAAACCATTCATCCTGGTCCTATCGAACCAGTCACTTCATACCTGGTGGAAGGTAAGGTTTTTTTTACCCAACGCCCGGCAATAAGCCATCATCTGCGAATGAACACCCAGTGGGGTTAAATGCCTTCGTGAAAGCTCTTCGCCACCGTCTTCTCGATCCATAGATTCCAATGGCGATCGAGGCTCAGAAGCAGGGCAAAAAGCGCCTTCCAGCAAGTACGAGAAATTGGCCCCGCGGAGCTTTCTTAAAAGCAAGGACCACTACGGGAGGTCAAAGCAAGGACCTATGGAAGTCAGTGCAAAAAACCCGGGTTTTTGAGCGAGTGATCTAATTATCTCTCTCGAGTACCGGTGATCAATGACCCCAGCTAACGGGTACTTCTGTTTTTCTATCGGTGGAACCGTCCATCTCATTGATTGAAATGGCGACGATTGGAGCTCGGAGCAACCGTCAGTGGGTGCATCGTTGCCACTTCTGTAATCCTCTGGGAACGAACTAAAGCACTCCTTTCCTGCCCAGGGCGCCTGGCGGAATCTGGATCAAAACCCTTGGATTCGATATCGAGTTCATCCGAGCCGGGAAGAAGGTACGAGTGAGAAGCACCAACTCCAGCAGCCGAAGAAGGTGATTCCTCGTCTCTATCCATCCCTGGATGCAATGAACCAAGACTCACTATGTATCCCGATGCCAGGCCATCTGAGCCAACGAAGCAATATGTTTCTCCATTCCATCACTTGCTTGGGATCGAACCCGGAGGGAGAGCAGGGGGTCACCGCTAGTATCAATCCATTCCCGAGGCCCCATCCCCAGATGCAGATATTCGAACCTTTGCTTCTCACCCCTATTTGTTTTGTTTGAGAGGGTCAAGGCCAAAATGAGGGGTAGGAGGCACCAGTGAGGCAGCCCGCTTGTTTCTACCTCCCCAGGTTCCGAACTACCGGTGGCAGGCAAGAGGATACGAACTGGTCACTATCACACCACCTTACCTGGTACACACTGTACCAACCACGGATTAGAATGACAGTAACAAAACTCTTTGTTTTTTACCTTTACCCTTATAACTATAACTAGCCGAAGCCTGCTGTGAAGCTTCAGCGTCACATCAAGGTGACAGGATTCGAACCTATGGCCCTCTGTACCCAAAACAGATGCGCTGACCAGACTGCGCTACACCTCGTCTCACCCCCCGGAGTCTGACCACCCGATCGATGAACACTCGAACCGAACTCGCCCTGCAAAGTCCTACGCTGACTACACGGAACGATGACTACACTACACCGAAAAGATAATGGGCACGGTCCCACATGAGAAAAGAGTGTGCGCTAGCTAGCCCGGGACTTTTGAAGCAGGGCACGGGGCTAAACGCGCCTGACTACACGTAATTCTAAAAGGAATAAACCGCTTTTATAAAATCTGCCTCCTCACTTTAATTTCCTAAATCCGGTTCGCTCCCTTCGCTTCCGAGGGTTAGGATCAAGGGGGCGGTCGAGCCAGCCTTCGGCTTCCTCACCTCCGGCGACCCTTCGCCTGCTTAGAAGTGGATTCGAACCACTGACACAAGGATTTTCAGTCCTTTGCTCTAACCAGCTGAGCTACCTGAACTACTTTCCTAAAGTGTGTGTTTTCTTCATCGAATAGCGCCCTACCTTACCAAGCAGTGGAGGAGCTTGCTCAAGAACCGAGAGCCGGCCAGGGACTGGCCGGCCCTCGTTCGGTCAGGTGTTCTTCGCTATAGACGCCACCAAGAAAAAGAAAGAGGCGCTATTAAGGCCTAGTCACTAAGTAGTGCTATTCTGTCCTCCGGGGGACTCCACCAAGAGGTTCTTTCTCTCACGTAATTTCGCCCGCCCGTTCCACTTCCGTGCCGGAGGAAATGGGATTCGAACCCATGATACAATAAGATTGTATGTCGATTTAGCAAACCAATGCCTTAAGCCACTCAGCCATACCTCCAAGTTGTTGATCGGAATTGGATGTGCCGGGTTTGGTTGGTTGCCCGAAGGGCTATCTGATCCGATCAACTGCGTAAGCCGTAGCGCGCTAGCGCGCGTACTCTTCCTCTATGAGAGAGACTCTATCCAGATCTATGGATCTCCCCAGCATCCAAGCGAGACTCCATCCAAATCTGCAATCTGCCACTCGTTGGGCGACGCCTTCTTTTCTATGAACACCCCACAATGATGAACTTTGCCAGTCTTCGCCTCCCAGGAGAGAACACACGGTCAAGCCAAGCTCTTACCCGCCTGAATGGAATTCATATCTCCTTCGTCAGGTCGAGAAGGGAAAAAGCCCGGGGAACTGGACCGTGACTCTTCTATTACATTACATTACGGAGAAGTCCATTCTGGTCATGTCATGATCGATCCACGTCCTACCATAGTGCCCGGAGAACCAGGCTTGCTTAGCTTACCAAGCTAGCTTACTAAGCGCGGCGCGAAGGGATTTGTCGTTGATTGCACGAGCTAGCCAGAAGGTAGCGTAGCTTGCTTCTATAAGATTCTATAGTGATCCACTGGAATCGGCCTCGGGTGAGGCCTCCCTGCGGGATTTGCCACTGTTCAAGCCGCCAGGATGCCCAAGATGCCATCAACCGCTAGTTGGATGTATGCCAGAGTCATAACAGATTAAGCGGAATGAGCGCCCTAAACAAAAGAATTTAGAATTCGCACAGGCAGATAGACAAATGAGGAACCCAGATTATGGACAGAAAAGAGAATGAATCAAAGAAAAGATGAAACTTTACAGAACGCCCGAAGGCAGTCAACTTTCTAGCCCGAAAGCTCTAGCCCCCCTAAAACCAGTCTAGAACGACTTTCTTTATACAAGAAGGAGCAGAATCGTTTCACCAACGGATTCTGACTCCACGATCTGAGGCCAATGAGTGAAGTATCTGTAGAATGAGTGGTAGATGGTGGATGCTTTGAAATCCCCAAAAATCTATTCCTTTTCTTTTGACCGGCCTACCCAGCTGAAAAACTCCAGGGCTAGCTAGCGCACACTTAGGTTCAATGTAGGCTTGTAGTGAGAGGGGCCTATTGAAATGAAACCGCTTGCTGGAGTCAATCGGATCATTCAATGTTTATAAGGAGGTCGACATCAGGTATTGTCCTTCTTCTGGTTTATGTGGATGACATTGCTTTCTCTAGTAATGACTTAGCTTCGATAAATGAGCTTAAGAGAACATTAAGGACCCTGTTTGATATGAAAGATTTAGGGGACTCAAATTTCTGGGGATTTCAGTGATGAGGTCGCAAAGAGGCGCGGAAGCCCAGTGCAAGTATGCAATGGATTTTTTTTTTTCAAGCTGGTCTTTCTGCATGCAAACCGGAACAAGATCTCAAATTAGCCTCAGATGCAGGAGAGCTATTGGATGACCCATCTACAACCAGGAGACTTGTTGGGATGGGAGCCTTATCTACCTGACTAATTATCGCCCAGACATTGCTGACTCCGTGGGAGTGATCAGCCGATTTATGGACAAGCCGAAATCATCTCACTTAGAAGCTGCTTTTCGGATTCTGCGATACATCAAAACCTCACCGGGAAGAAGTTGATTCTTGCCTACGTCATCCTCTCTTCAGCTGTCTTTAGACTATTATACTGATTTCATTAAGACAGTAGATTATTCTGATTGGATTTCGAACATCGTCCCCGTGCCCAGCTCCGAAAACGCTTGACTAATAGGTCGCCTTTGGCGCCCCTATAATAAAAGAAGTCAGGGGGCAAGAACAAGCTTCTTTATAGGTTCCGTGTAGTCAGCCTACGTTTGCTGGGGAAAGAGGCTGAAAAAGATGCACTTATCAGAAGCCATCCGAGTTGCCATGACCAATCATCGAACTAATAAGAGATTACTGCTTGCTCTGGCCGAGATATGTAACCCTTATACCAGTACATTCGTCACGGCTTTCGGAGAGATCACTTTCACTGTGGAAGATGCATTCATGCTCGGAAGATTACCTAAGGGGGTTTACTCTGCCCATTGTGCTGTTGGAGATATGAGAGATGAAGAACGTTATTACCGGAAGCAACTGAAGGATTTCAATGATGCCTTCACTACAAGAAATGCCAAGAAACGAGGATCAATCCCCTTGAAGCTGCTGTCCGATCAATATAAGGATGATTTCAGTGAGTTAGGCTTCATGGTATTTCTTCTTTATTTTATTTTTACTTATATCATGCCTTCTCCCCCTGGGAATGGATATTCTTCTGCAATTCCCTTCATAACTCTTGCTCGCTAAATGAATGGACGGCACATCTGCTGGGCAAGTACTGCTGTGGCCCAATTGTATTTAGGGCTCTCTGAATATGCTCTTTAACTTAGAGACAGAAATGCCAACATCAGCCGCAATCAGCACGGCATGAGTTTCAATCTATATGGACCCTTCTGGTTACTGCCCCTTTCCTTTGGGCTTATGAACGTTTTCTCCCATTGGCTCCAGCCCCCAACTCTGGAGAAGGGATATTGAGAGGCGAAAGATATGGTGATGCGAAAGGGCCTCAAAAGAGCACAGGTTGGTATTTCAAGATCATCAACAGTGAAGAAAATTTTGAATGGAGGCGCCATATAGCAAGAATATTTTCGCCGGTGAGCCGTTCTTCCAGGAGGGGGGCGTGGAGTCTATGTATCACAATGGTCATCTGAGTAGAAGATGTTTACAGTACTTGAGAATGGTTACTCCATCACACATCTTCGGAGTTCCTCAGAAGGACATGGGAAGAGGGACTTTTGGAAAGACTTCCATTGATGAAAAGAAAGCAAGCATTACTGTTTATAAACCTCATAGGGTATCAAAGCAATTTGGCTTTGATCAAATTCTCCCTTTTTCATTCAAGGAAAACTGTGATAGTACAGGGCATGCAGGACAATGAAACTTCTACAATCATCTTCAAAGAGTTTGCATATCTATGTCCCAGGCAGCGACAGAGTAGGTAAAAATGATGTTCTGTATGAGAGGTATTTGATAAATGCCCTGAAAGACTTCACTGAAACAGAAGTTGAGGAAATCGCTCGTTACCTTGATTTCAAGGATAAGGCTATGATGGGCCGAGCGAAGGAAAAAGATAAGAACGCTCAGGGAAACAAGAGTGACGAAGAATAAAGTTCTGATTCATAGAAGTCTATTGAGGAAATTCCGCTTGCTCAAGTACAAGCCATGATCAGAGGAAAAAACACTTCTACCCCATCACCTCATTCTCGAAGAATTTCGCTCGGTGAGACACGGACGAAGAAGGTGTCCATGTCTCCAACAATGGAGAAGAGGAAGACAAGAGCCACTTCCATGGCGGAAAGAGCAGCAGCGGAGGCTTCAAAAGCAGAAAAGGCAACCGTACCAAAAAAAAAATCTGAGAGATTGGGCCCCAGAAGAAAAGCCACTGCTGCAAAGAGTTTTGAGCACACGAAGGACCCTCAACCTGAGGGGAGAGGCCAAAGAAAAGATGCAGATGTGCAAACACCTGCCAAGAGGAAAGCAAAAACCACTGAATCATCTTTGAGTGGTTTCAAAAGATTAAGGAAACTAGGAGGAATACCCACTACATCAGGCACACCCTCAAAAGAGTACAATGAGGTAGAAGTAAGAAACTAAATTACTGAAAAGATGGTAATGTTCAAAGCGTCGGCATCAGTGAGCCTGCACGAAATATTTCTTCGACAGATGGGGAAGGGATTATAGGTGAGGGCCACAGTCAAGTACCCCATGTTGAACAGGGAGAAAATTAGGGTTTACAGGCTGATAGCGCTCATCCTTCTCCATCTGATATACCAAGTGAGTAGGATTTCTCAATCCGACTGTGGTTTTTTTCAGTTCATTTTGTATTTTTCATACTTGTTCATCATTGCATTTATTCAGTACCTCAATCTCACTTGGTTTTGGAATTGGTTACCCGAAGGGAATGTTCAATGTCCTGAGGGGCTCTGTGACCGGGGTTCCTGAGCAGCAAGATGGCCAAGAAAAGGACCAGGGAAAGGGAATTCTTTACGTCTTTGAAAGGCCACCCTTTTACCTGGAAAAAATCCGTATACCTAACTCACTCGTTTCAGTCAAAACAAGTCAACCTTAAAGACGTTTTCTATCCTTGTGGTAGAGTTGACTCCCTCCCCAAGAACTAGAACGGAACGGAAGAGAAAGTTACTTGACAAAAGTCGCCTGCTCGAAAGAAGAAGGAAGATATCATTAAGCAATCACCTAGGCCCGCTTTACTTGCTTCCCGAAACGCAAACCGAACATTCTCTTTGATCGACCTCCTGCCCTTGTCGCCTACACGTACGATATGAGTTCTTTCTTCCTATCTCCCGAGTTCTCTCTCTGACGGCATCCGTAACTGACCAAGAACGGAAAGGCATTCTCTACGACCACTGCCCGAGAGTGGGTCTCTTACTTTTTCTTGCCCGAGAGTACTTATGAAACCCGGCACTGAACTAAGGCTTTGATCTACGACCTTCTGAACTGTTCGCATCGCTCTCTTCGGTTCAAGCGGAGGCTATGCTGAAAGTTCAGATCGGCTTCCTAGCGTACGGAATACGGAAATGATTCCAAAGCCCCTCTGTTTTTAGACTAACGGCACCGATTCCTAGTGCTATAACAGAAACTGCCCTTAACGCGAACGCTAAAATGAAAGCCCTCACATAAATCGATACCTGCAACTGCTCCTGCTTATGGTAGTATAAAAAAAGGTAGACATGTATCTGCAGCCTCTGCTGCTGGTAGATTGACTGCTTTATATGGACCTGGGGCTGCAACTGATGATAGTGATAGGGAATGCTACTGACGCTCTACTGACGGCACCTACGAAGCGCTAAAGAGAGTTTTGATCTCCACCTACGAAGCGGGACTTTTCTCTCTCTCTCGTCTCGGCTTCTTCAACTACTCTTTCCGAAAGACCTATATTTAAAGTGCAATCGCCAAAGCCGGCTATTCGGAAAGCAAGGAGGTCTTTCTCTGATCCTCTATCTGCTACCGGCTCTGCTCAAAGCCGGAAGCTCATCTCAAACAAAAGATATAGGTCCGAGCCAAGGAAGACTTAGCGCAACCGCTTAGCGCAAGGAAGATTCTGAAAACACTAGCGAAGAGAAGCACCTCGCTTTACGCAAGAGATTTATTTGACTACAGCGCTTGACGGAAAGGAAGGTTTTCTCTAAGTCTCGCTTAAATAATAGAAAAACTTAGAATCTTTTTAAATTAAAACGAGTGAAAGAGAGTCTCAGACTTAAAGAAGACTGAAAGCCCTCAAACACTTTTCTTTCTACGAGTCCCTCTCAAACTGCGATCTACCGCTTCTTGCCCTATCTCGGTAATGGTCCCGGTACTCGCTCTGTCTTTCTCTCGGTGCTGGCTCTGCAGCTGGACTTCTCTCTTTATCTCGGCGCCTTCCTTCTCGCTACCGGAAAAGCTTTTGCCCTTGTGTTTCTAAGCGGGTGATGCCTCTTCCATGAGTGCTGCTTCCTCCGATGCCTCCGCTCGGTCAACCGTCTCTGGAATTGCTGCCTTTTCCGGTTCTGCTTCCACTCCGCCCGCCATCCAGTGGATCTTCACCTGGCTAGGATTCTGACTCTCGAACGGGGGAACGCAACCGAATAGATTTTTGACCCCGGCCTCTCAGTTCGTTTTAGGCCCAAGGGGTCGGCGTATTACCGGATATGGATATGGATTGAGAGTTTCACCTACCTGGTAGATGTGTGCATTTGACCTCTACCCATACCTTTGCTATCTATGCTCAAACCATGATAGCGATTGGATTATGCTATTGGTGCTTCTTTCGGGCAAACTGGTTCAACCAGCCCGGAAAAACCACTTCTGGCTTTGGCTTTGCCTCATACCCGGTCTAACTGAAACTTTTTCTTTTATATGCTGGAGGATCCACTCTTTTTGGCTTCGCCCCCGCTTTTTCCGTCCTCACCTCCGCCTATACGGGATCAACTAGATTAGCTGCTATCTATTATTGATGAACAAGGAGAGGCACAAGCACGTCATGCCCGACAGACCCACCTCGCATTGGGGAGATCAATGAACAATGAGACTTACCAAGACCAAGACCACTAGTCCAAAAAACGAAAGACTTCGCTTAGACCGGTAAGGACTAGGGGATAGGCTTCAGACAATGGGGCATGCGAGGAGATATAGATACCAATAGTCGGATGCTTTCAATGCTTCGTATACTGAACTGAATACGCGGTCAATTCGTCAAACAAGTTCAGTGGCCATTTCGCACTAATGAATCAAATAGCACGATCGGAGGTTTAATGCAAGGTATGGATTTAGCTCCGCTCTAGTTACCTTTGCTTCTGCCTCTGGGGAGGGACAGAAACTTCATTTCTTTGAATCCCTCTTCAAAGTCGAGCCCTCCCCCCTCTTTGATGCTCCCTGTTACAACTATAGCTTAAACCCGGGGCGGTTACTTCATCGTGTCAATTGGTGGTTGTCATTATCTTCGGTTGT